AAAAAAAAACCATGGGATGGAGATAAATAGATCCATTTATCTACGATCAAATTATATTTGATCGATACGCGGTTGTCAATATGACTGTGAATGTTGAAAATGAATCGTGAGAAAAGAATAGAAAAAATACAATCCCAATGTCGAAAACAAAAAGGGCGAAACCAAAAAGAAAGAGTCAATTTATTAAATTTATGAAAATCCAAATAATGAGAATCAAAATGAAATATGAAATTCTATATATTTCATTTAATATATAAATAATTAGATAAAGAGAAATAATTTATAAATACTTGAAAAAAATCTAAAAAAAAAAGGACTTGTACTAGATGTGCACTACATATACAAATACAAATGGATCCAAAAGAGTTGTAGGTGAAAGAAGAAATTAAGGAAAAAATAGGAAGAACCCTCGGGTTTATTCAATCAAGCAATATAAATAAAATAAACAAGCTTAATCCCTTATTTTGTTAATAGATTTACAACGAAAACCGCTTGGTTGCGAAGAATGTAAATTTTTTATATTTCTATTTATAGATCCAATTACACTTGATTTTTTTTATATGCATCTTATATCAATAAAATTCTAGCAATAAAATCGATTTTCGTCCTTATAGTTATAGAACATGATATTCTATAGTATCAATATTAAATAGGAATAAGAAATAGGTATGAATAGACCCCAAAAAGGGGGGAGTAGTAAAGAAAAAGTTCTACAAAACTATATAGGAATCATCTACACCCTCTTTTTTGGGTCTATTGCTTAATAGAATTTCGTTTGATTAAGACTAAGTTGCGTAAAAACCCCCGCCTTCTTTGAAATATCATGAACAGTTCCTGTAGGTTGAGCGCCCTTGTGAAGGAAATATAGAATAGCAGGAACGTTTAAATGGGTTTGATTATTTATCGGATCATAAAAACCCACTTTCCGAAGATCTCTTCCTTCTCTTCGGGATCGAACATCAATTGCAACGATTCGATAAACGGCTCATTGGGATAGATGTAGATGAACAATACCCCCCCTAGAAACGTATACGAAGTTTTCTCCTCGTACGGCTCGAGAAAAACGATTAGAAGTTATTATGTATCGAATTAGAAGGTCAAATAGATCTATAAAATCATCAAATCAATTTCCAGAGATTTTTTTTTCTTCTTTTTCAAAAAAGAAGAAAAAAAAAAGCATTCGTACTCTCATAACTCAAGTTGGATAACTTTCAAATAGCCTAAAAGAAAATACTTAAGCATTTCATTTTTTGAGCGGTCTCTAACCCCTTTGGTTTTTGTCTCCCTTCGAATCCTTTTTTGGAGTCTCCATTGTGATATAATTGGTGAGACAATTGAAAACGGTATTTCCTTGTTCCAGGATCCTTTATCTTTGCCTTGAATCATTGGGTTTAGACATTACTTCGGTGATCATTAATCGTTTTTAAAAAATGGCAGCAACACACCCCTTTTTGTGATTTCTTTCTATCAAAGAATCATACGAACAATTGATTCCTGCATGATACACTTTTGATCGAAAGAGTTTTACCAATTCCAAAAGATTTTCCTTTTGGATTGAAAAATTGCTCGAATCGGATCCTTTCGATTTCTATATCAAAAATATACTTACGAAGTTTGTTCCAACGTATTGATTGGTATTAACCCTAGATCCTTGCCCCTGAGAAATGAATAAATACTTTCTACTCGAGCTCCATCATGTACTATTTACATTACAACGCAACAAAAAACGAGGGTTGTAATATAACAGAACAAAGGATGTCGAGGCAAGAGCCCATTCATTCCTAGATAATATAAAATAGAAAATGGTGGATGGAAAAAAATCCACAGCTGATCATGTCCTTCAAGTCGCACGTTGCTTTCTACCACATCGTTTCAAACGAAGTTTTACCATAACATTTCTCTAGTTTGGAACCGGTATGTAATTGATTCAATTATGGAATCATGAATAGTCATTGCTTCGGTCGATACACAGTACTTTTTCCTTCTATCTGAAACGAATAGGTAATTTAAGCCTCAGTTATGAAGAAAAAGACTCAGTAAGAATTCAATTTAACCCTCTATTTTATTGTATGAATGCAATCGTTTTTTTATTTCTAAATAACACGAAAAAAAAAAAAAAAAGAATTCTTTTTGAATATGCGTTGCATCTTCAACTGATTCGATCGAATAAATTCAACAATCTTATACTTCTTGGAATACCAAGGACTCCTAAGAAACATTCAAATTATTTAATTAATTGAAAAAATTTCCTATCCAACATCACCATTTGAATAAAGTTTTACTAAGGATTTGTATTTGATCATGATAAAAGAGATAAATCAATATTCGGATTGAACTGAACTGATTTAAAACGTATAAATAGATTGAAAAGAAAATTTATTTTTTTCGTAGATTGGATACAAAAGACTAATGAAAGGGAATATTTAGGTTATTATTCTTTCATCCTGAAAGCGAAAATCAGAATTACAAAAATCGAGGATTTCCGTATCTATCATCTTAGACGGAACAATTTTCATTGGAAGTAATTATGGATATTCTATGTTAAATATTTAACAGTAAGGTAAGGGCTCACAAATTTTTTTTTTCAAAAAAAGCGACAGAACGCTATCACTGAAATAGAAGGATAGCAATCCGTGCATATAAATATTTCCTCAATTTATGCGTAGTTTCTTTTGCTTGGGCTTAAGGTTGAATAATCGTTCCCTAAAATTGAAAATTAAAATAAAGTAAATAAGATGTATGAATCACCCCCATCTCAATTGTTATTACATAGATTTACAATTATTCATTAGAGCCAAAGACCAAATACCTAAAAATGAGGGTCAAAGAAAATCCATTAGATATGGAACTTGATTATTTGATAATGAGATTTGGACAGACATAGATATTCAAATTGATATCTTCCATCGCTCACTAACTCTTATCTACTCCCACTCTCAATTCATTCCCACTCTCAATGCATCCCCACGGAATGCATTGAGAGTGGGAATGATGAATCATAAATAAAAAAGGATCCTATTTTACGGGATGCTAGACTATTTTGTATAAAATACAAAGCCAAAAAGATCCAGATTAAGTCATTAACTAGTCTTAAGAGACTTAATCCCATTGATTGAATTCAATCAGTAACAAGAATACCCTCTTGTTTCGAATTGAGAAATGAAAGGAGAATAATTGGGCTGTCTTATTAAAATTAAAAAAAGATAGGAAATATAGAGGCTTTCGCATTTCGATTTACAATGTATCCTTGAAAATGCAACTACATATGGCACGTAAGGCTTTTCTAAGCAACTAACTTAAATACGAAAGTGAAAGGGAGAGGCATAAGCTAAAAGGACCATCAGACTTCAACCTATTAGGATCTATGTTCCCATCTTACCTGGATCACAAATGGATTCAGTTATGTTTTCGTATTATTTGAACTCGATTCAATTTGTGAAAAAAGATCTGATTCAGAGAAAAATTTTTCAAAATTAGAAGTACATTTTATCAAAACAAAAATTATACTCTTAAATAGATGCTCAAAAACAAAAAAAAAAGGTAATTTTCATTCTGATATATATTAGAGTCCACTCTGGGACGGAAGGATTCGAACCTCCGAATAGCGGGACCAAAACCCGTTGCCTTACCACTTGGCCACGCCCCATTTCAATTTCTATTCAATAATAATAAACACTAATATTGGTATTAGTAATATTGGTATTAGTTGTTCGTCAATTCCAGTGCAAATCTCTATGGAATAAATTCGATTCTTGTTTGAGTCTTAGGATTTTGACACATGTAGATGTCGAATTAAACTAAATTTATTGATCATTACATAGAATTCAATTAAGATATTGTATGAAAGTATGATTTCTTCTATTCTCTTGTGAGAATGGAAGGATTTTTGTTTTGATTGGTTCGGTTCAAAGAAGTATTTTTTTTGTCTAACTTACTTTCTTTTCTTCATTTTTACCTTATATCAATAACATATTAATAACTCAATCAAAATACAATTATCTCCAAGAACAAAATGTTTGTTATGCTTAATATCTTTAGTTTGATTTATATCTGTCTTAATTCTTCCCTTTATTCGAGTAGTTTTTTATTCGCAAAATTGCCCGAGGCCTACGCTTTTTTGAATCCAATTGTAGATTTTATGCCAGTAATACCTCTTCTCTTTTTTCTCTTAGCCTTTGTTTGGCAAGCTGCTGTAAGTTTTCGATGAGATCTTTAATACAGTTCTAGAAAAATTCATGATTTATTCGAGTTCGCGAAAAAAAATTCTACCAATTGAGAAGATCAGATGAGTCTTACAATATAAATGAACCCTCAATTCAAACGGTGAAATTCTTGAGTAGCCACGATCCATTTTGATCCCCCCATTTCCCGATTCTGACTTTTTTTCACTGAAACACCCTAGTAGAGTCCACCACAATATCGAATTCTAATTGTGTGAATTTCTGAAAACTCTTTTCTATTTCTAGAAATTCTAAAACCGCTTCATTTCTTGGTGTCAAAATAGGATATGTAGTATAAAAATAGAGAATCTATTCTCTTTTTCCGACAAAAACAGATTTGGAGATTGTGTAATGCTTACTCTCAAACTCTTTGTTTACACCGTAGTGATATTCTTTGTTTCTCTCTTCATCTTCGGATTCCTATCTAATGATCCAGGACGTAATCCTGGACGTGAAGAATAAAAAAAAAAGAAGGTTTTCCTTGCTTTATTCTATTCTTAGAAAAGTTCTTAGGATTTTCTCTACTACAATTACACATCTTTAACTATTTTTATATAAAATAAAAAAAAAAAAGCAAAAAGGTTCGCTAAATTCGAATTTGAAAGCTACCAAGCCATCGACGGAAACGGAAAGAGAGGGATTCGAACCCTCGGTACGAATAACTCGTACAACGGATTAGCAATCCGACGCTTTAATCCACTCAGCCATCTCTCCTAATTGAAAAAAAGATACTTATTATGTTACATTACACAAAAAAGAATGTTTTAAAAAAAACCTTCT